GCTAGGGGTTATAGTCGACGTCGATTCAGCATTTTGAACGTCTCTAATTCAAAACCGAACATGAAACTTTGGTTTCATTCGGCTCCTTTATGGAAGATGGAAAAATTCCTAGATCTAAGATGTGAACTCAATTACAAAAAAATCTATCCATAACATCTATGTCAGCTCTTTGTTTGAATACATTCAAAAGGATTCGCTTTATAGATGATCCCTCTATAAAAAGATGATTATGACAACCTTTCTAGTTACTTCGTTCTCTATTTCTATTTGAAAGGATCCTGAGGAAAAAGGTTTTGTTTCCACCGAGCTAAAATAATATGTCGATAACTCTAGTAAACTAAAGCCATCGTTTAATAGCTATACTATTTTGCTTCAATTTTTTTTTTCTACAAATCAAAAAAATTGGAAGATTTAGTTACGATTAGAAATATACTTTTCTATCTCCATCCATGGATCCTTGACTCAGACTTAGTCAATTGGAAGTATTGATCCCATTGAATAATTATGTTTCGCAATTTAATAATCCAATTTAAAAATTTTTAAGTGATCCTTGGATACAAATCACGATAATTTATATTCTATTTTTCCTCCGATATGTCATTGAGAGGTAAAGGATTAAATCCTTTAAAGAAATAAAGTTTTTTATCGGAATATGAATTAAACCGAAAGACCCCTTAACTATTGAAGGGGATTACTCGAACGAATCACACTTTTACCACTAAACTATACCCGCTACAATCCGATTATTATATACAAAGGGCCTTTTGTCGAACAGGGATAATTTGCGCTAATCAAGACAGGATCATAAAAGAATCATGAAAATGAGAGTGTTGACGTTTTTCGTGGGGATTCAAAAATGGAAAAAAAAAATTCATAAAAAAGGAAGAAAAAAATAATAAGAAATGACGTATGGATGTTATATCCTTTTATCTAATAAGAATGGAAAAACAGCCCTTAGTCTTTTTGTTGTTGCTTTAATAGCAACCCCCTTTTTTGATTAGAGAAACCAAACCGTTTTAGCTAGGATTTGTTGGAACAAAAAAAGGCCCGGCTAGGTACTTACCAGGCCAGGCCATGGGAATAAAAAGGGCTCTTTCGAACAAAATCAAAGCAAAGGGGTCTTCTTTCTGTTTTTCTATTGAATCTTTCGATCCCTTACTTGAATTAACTGGAATTGCTAATAAAAATTGTAGATAGAATATTATATATAAGATAAAGAAAGAGAAAGAGATACTTTTTCAATCCTTATTTCATGTGTAATGTAACATAGTAATTATCTTTTTCAATTGGGAGAGATGGCTGAGTGGACTAAAGCGGCGGATTGCTAATCCGTTGTACGAGTTATTCGTACCGAGGGTTCGAATCCCTCTCTTTCCGTTTTTGTTGATGACTTTCTATTTGATTTCTCTTTCAAATTTCGCCAATCCTTTTTACTGTTTCCTAGTTAAACATGTGGAATAGATAAAAAATAGTAAGAAAATTTAAAAATCAAGCAAGGAAAACGAAAACTCCCTTTTTTATTCTTCACGTCCAGGATTACGCCCCGGATCATTAGATAGGAATCCAAAGATAAATAGAGAAACAAAGAATATCACTACTGTGTAAACGAAAAGTTTGAGAGTAAGCATTACACAATCTCCAAGATCTTTTTTGAAAAAAAAAATGAGAAAAGATAATAGATCCTCCATTTTTTTATACCAAATATTTTGACACCAATAAATGAAGTGCTTTCTAGAAACATAAAATAATTTCACAGAAATGAAAATTCAGTTGTCACAAGAGTCTTTTATTACCCAAAATTTCTTTCATACCTCCAATTAGATATTGCGGGGGATCCTAATCTTAACCCTATTCAGGTCTTTCAAAAGAGCGGATATGGGGAATACGGGGTGAGCCATATTTGGATTTATCGCAACTATCCAACCAAGACTTTCAATGTTTGAATCGAAGGTTCATAGTGTAACACTTATTTGATCTTATTAATTGTTATAATTTTTCTCGAATAAAGCATTAATTTTATAGAAAAATATTAAGAATCTCATCGAAAACTTACAGCAGCTTGCCAAACGAAGGCTAAGAGAAAAAAGAACAAAGGTATGACTGGCATAAGATCTACGATTGGATTCAAAAAAGCGTAGGCCTCGGGCAATTTGGCGAAGAAAAGACTACTCGAATAAAAGGCAGAATTAAGACAGATGCAGATCAAACTAAAGATATTAAGCATAACAGACGTTTTGTTCTTGGAGATAATTGCATTTTGATTGAGTTAATGATATAAGGAAAAATGAAGTAAAGTAAGGTAGACAAAAATCCTTCTTTTTCTTTGAACCCACCCAATCAAAAATTCCCCAATTCTCAAACAAAGGAGAATAGAAGAAATCATACTTTCATAGAATATCTTAATTTAATTATATGTAATGATCAATGAATTTGGTTGAATTTTATATCTACACGCGTAAAAATCCTAGCAAGAATCTAATCTATTCTATAAATATTTTATATATCAAATTGTCCTGGAATTGACCAAGACCCAATACTAATATTATTGTGTAGAATGGAAATCTAGATGGGGCGTGGCCAAGTGGTAAGGCAACGGGTTTTGGTCCCGGTATTCGGAGGTTCGAATCCTTTCGTCCCAGGTATATACATTGTATCAGAGTCAAAGTCTCTTTTAAAAATAACGTTCTGTTTAAATGCCTAATATTGGATAGAATGTCATTCTTTTTTCTTTTATAATTTTAAATGATTCTTTTATGAATCATATCTTTTCTTTGTTTTTCATAATATACAGATATTACTAAATATATTTGTTTGTGATCAAGATATGATGGTAACATAGGTCACACCCTAGTTGAATTCAACTAATTCAAAAATAAAATAAAGTATGACGGATTTTTCATCATATGTTCATTCCCTTCATATTGAAGGGGTTTAGCTACTTAATTTGAAGAAAAACCTTACGTCTCATATCTTTTTTAATTTTCAACGAGACATTTTATTTTGAATCACAAGAAGAAAGAGCCCCTCTTTCCTATATTTTATTCTTTATCCATTCAAATTAAACTTAACTGGGGTAGCCTAAAATTATTAGGATCTCTTTATTCTAAACAAGAGGAAGGTTATTACATTCAATTAATGGGATTAAGTCTCTTAAGATAAGACTGGGTTTGGGTAAACTAAAAAATTACGAGCAAGCGCCCAATCTGGACTTGTTTGTCTTTGTCCCTAGAGAGTATCTTTTCCCCAAAGGGGATCCTTGTTTTTTTCTGATTCAGCATTCCCAGAGAGTCGTGGGGTAGATAGTTCTTAATTAGTAACAGTAACAGGAGGTCTTCATTTAAATATCTGTATATCCGTGTATGTCCGCATCTCATTAACAACGAATCAAGTTACATCTGTAACGGATCCAGAATAAAGACTGTAGTTCAGTCTATCTAATAGGTATGAAAAAACCCTACTACGTTCATCTTATCTTATTAAAAAAATTCAAATTGAAAGAACAAGTACCTAAATCTTCTCTTAGATCGGTCTTTTTTATCTATCTCACACAAAAATGGGTTTTTGTTCAATTCGTTTATCTGCTTTAAATTGTTGATGGTTCAATTCGAAAAGAAAATCTTTTTTTATGATAATCAAATTTTTAGTCTTTACTGTAAAACTTTATTCAAATAATTATAATTATATCGAAACTTTTTCGATTATAAATTGGAATGATTGCTTTTGAGTTGAATCTTTGGTATTCAAAAAAGTAGGAAATGGGCCATATTGAGTCACTTTAAGATGCAGAGTAAAAAAGAATTCATTTTTTCATATTCGTATTCTTTGCTATATTTCTATTCGTTTTTTTAATAAAACGTAAAGTGTTGCATTCATACAATAACATACAATAATAGGTGGGGTCTTGCTAAGATTACTTCAAAATAAATTTTTCCGTCTTTGTATATAAGAAAAAAGGGTATAGATTAAAATGTTTATGTATCGACGGAACCAATGACTATTCATGATTCCATAATTGAATCAATTCCGTATGGGTTCCAAATTAGAGGAATTTTTTGTTATGGTAAAACTTCGTTTGAAACGCTGTGGTAGAAAGCAACGTGCGACTTGAAGGACACGATCCGGTGTGGATTTTTATTTTCTTACATCCGCCATCTTTTCTATGAATGAAGATGCTCTTGACCCGACATCTGTTCTGTTTTAACCAGAATCCTTATTTTTGTTAGGTTGTAATGAAAAATAGAGTACATGATGGAGCTCGGGTAGAAACTTTGGATTCATCTTTCAGGGGGCAAGAATCTAGGGTTAATACCAATCAATAAATTGGAACAACTTCGTAAGTATATCAATATATAAATCGAAAGGATCCGATTCAGTCAAGTTTTGAATTAAAAAGTAAAATTTGTTGGAATTGAGAAAGGTTTTTCGATTCAAAGTGTATCGCGCGGGAATCGAGAGTTTATATAATTCTTTGATAGAAAGAAATCACAAAAGGGGTATGTTGCTGCCATTTTGTAAGGATTAAGAAGCACCGAAGTAATGTCTAAACCCACTGATTTAAAACAAAGAAAAAGGATCCCAGAACAAGGAAACGCCGTTTTTCAATTGTCTCAATAATTGTATAATCTTATTATATAATAATAAAGATAAAGATTAAATGAGACAAACAAGAGGGGGTTAAAGACCATTCAAAAAATGAAATAAATTGCCTAAAGATTTTATTCTTTTAAGCTATTTGAGAATTATCCAACTTGAGTTATGGGTACAAATGAGTTTTTCAGGAAGGGGCAAGAAAAAGATGAGTGAAATCCCATTATAATTGATTTTATCAACCCCTTTGCTATTAATTATAATTCTATACGTAGACAAAACTCCAAATCATTTTTTCTCGAGCCGTACGAGGAGAAAACTTCCTATACGTTTCTAGGGGGGGTCTTGTTCATTTACTTAGATCTATCCCAATGAGCCGTCTATCGAATCGTTGCAATTGATGTTCGATCCCGAAGAGAAGGAAGAGATCTTCGGAACGTAGGTTTTTATGATCCGATAAAGAATCAAAGTTATTTAAATGTTCCTGCTATTCTATATTTCCTTGAAAAGGGCGCTCAGCCCACAGGAACTGTTCGGGATCTTTTAAAAAAGGCAGAGGTTTTTAAGTAGCTTGTTCCTAATCAAACAAAATTGAATTAAGGAAATAAAGAAATATAAAGGAGTAGTAATTCTTATATAAATTCTAAATTTTTTTATTTATATTTTGTCCTTTTTTGATTCTACTCATATCTATTTTTCATTGCTTCTATAAAATCTCATGTTCTAGAACGACAAAACCCGAGTTGCTTGATCCTAGAAATAAATAATTATGGGAGTTCCTTCAATTCGGCGGTTTTCGTTGGAACTCTACTAATAAGTAATAACCAAGTAATCCTTCTTTTTTTATTCTAGTTACTTATTATTGATTGAATAAAAGAAATTAATATAAATCTGATATTTTTTTTACTTGTTCCTTCTTTATTCCTTTATCTAAACTTTTTTCAGCTATAAAGTGCCAATTCAACACAAGCCCTTTTTAATGAAATAAATGTAATTTATTTAGTTTTTCCATTGTATTCTTTTCTCAACAGTTATATTGACAACAGTGTATCGAACAAATATAATTCATCGTGATAAGTAGATAAATTTATCTATGTCCGAGAGGTTTGATTTTTACTTTCTAACCTTATATTATTCAAATGATGGGGTTCCTTGGATTATTTTTAATAGAATATAATTTGAACTAAGATATAATAAGAATAGGGGTTTTTATTTTAAAGTCGATAACATAAGAACTAAGAGGTGGTCTATAAATTTTTACATTTATCTATCTTTTTTTTTTTTTTATTGTATCTACATAAACTTTTTCTATTCGGGTTGCTAACTCAACGGTAGAGTACTCGGCTTTTAAGTGCGGCTAGGATCTTTTACACATTTGGATGAAGCGAGGGATTCGTCAATACCATCGGTAAAGTTTGGAAGACCACGACTGATCCTGAAAGGGAATGAATGGAAAAAATAGCATGTCGGATCAACGAAGATTTCTGAGAAATATTTCATTCTTTCCGAATAGGTACAAACCCTTGTGTTCTTTTTTGAAACGGAACAAAATGAATTCAATTTCAAGTTGGGTCAGATGAATAAATGGATAGAGCCCTAATGGCTTCAATTTTTTGATTATAGGGAAAAAAGCAACGAGCTTCTGTTCTTAATTTGAACGATTACCCGATCTAATTAGACGTTAAAAATGTATTAGTGCCTGATACGGGAAGAGATTATCCCATGAACGGATTCTTCTTTTTTTTTTTTTTTTTATGAATCCTAACTATTGACATTTTCCATTATGGAATCGAAATGATAAATTGTGTAGAAGAAACAGTATATTGATAAAAAAATTCCAAAATCAAAAGAGCGATTAGGTTGAAAAAATAAAGGATTTCTAAGTATTTTGTTATCCTATACGAATATAAATTTTTCGTTTAAATGGAAAAGAGAGGATAGAGAATCTGTTGATAAGTTTACCTGTATCCGAGGTATCTATTCGTTTATTACTAGAATACCTCGTTTTGACTGTATCGCACTATGTTTCATTGATAACCCCCAAAATCCTCTACCTTTAGTTCAACTAGAATTTCAAATGGAGGAATTCAAAAGATATTTAAAGCTAAATAGATCTCAACAACACTACTTCTTATATCCACTTATCTTTCAGGAGTATATTTATGCACTTGCGCATGATCATGGTTTAAATAGAAATAGATCCATTTTTTTTGAAAATGTAGGTTCTAATAAATTCAGTTTACTAATTGTGAAACGTACAATTGAGCGAATGTATCAGTATGAACAGAAGCATTTGATTTTTTTTGATAATGATTTTAACCAAAATATCTTTTTTGGACGCAACAAGAATTTTTATTTTCAAATGATATCAGAAGGATTTGCAGTCATTGTAGAAATTCCGTTTTATCTCCGATTATTATCTTCGCTAGAAAGGAAAGGAATAGTGCAATCTAATAATTTACGATCAATTCATTCAATATTCCCCTTTTTAGAGGACAATTTTTCACATTTAATTTATGTATTAGAGATATTAATACCCTACCCAGCCCATCTGGAAATATTGATTCAAACTCTGCGCTACTGGGTAAAAGACGCTTCTTCTTTACATTTATTACGATTCTTTCTCCATGAGTATCGTAGTTGGAATACTCCAAATAAAGCCAGTTCTTGTTTTTCAAAAAGAAATCAAAGGTTTTTCTTCGTCCTATATAATTCTCATCTATGTGAATACGAATCTATCTTCGTCTTTCTTCGTAACCAATCTTCTCATTTATGTTCAACGTCTTCTGGAACCTTTCTTGAACGCATCTATTTATATGGAAAACTAGAACATCTTGTACTTGTACAAGCTTTTGCTAAGCCCTTTCAGGCTAATCTATGGTTGTTTAAGGATCCTTTCATGCATTATGTTAG